TCGAACTATCTATGGGGTATTAGGCATAAAAATTTGGATATTTCTGGACGAGGCCTAATAAACCTTTATTACTTATCTTTCCCTTCGATACCAGTAATTGAACAAAAGCAGAGAACCTCGGTCATTCTTTTTCTGGTCAATCAAAGGGAGCAATTCTAATTTCTAATACTGAATTCTATAGGGTTGAATAAAAATTCGATTGACCATTTGATATCATTGCTATGCTTAGTGTGTGACTCGTTGATTTTTTAGGGTTAGGATTAAACCAGACCCATAGTATGAACTAATAACTAGAGAAGAACTAATAACCAACTCATCAACTTCGCATTATCTGGATCTAAAGAACCAGTCACGATATGATATATAGTATAGGTCATATCTTTGTAGCAACTGCCATTTTTTTTTCATAAACAAAAAAGATTCTAAGTTGCAAAGCAAAATAGAAGAGAAAAAAGATGTGGATAAATGGAAGGAGGAGAGAAAGAGAGAAAAAGAATCTCAATGATTTAAAATTCCAATATGTAAGGTCTATCATAAAAGGCAGTGTAATAAAGCATGAATACTGATTTATCCATACCCTAATTAATGAAATTAATCAATTAATAGAATAATACAAGAAAAAATCAAGAGCTTCGAGCCAATAAAGACTGAGAAGAATGGCTCAAGACTTTATTTGATTATTCTTACGAGCTCCATTGTCAAATTCGGACCTAACCATTAAGTAAGAAGCGATGGGAACGACGGAACCTGTGAATGAAAAAGATTCCATTGAAAAAAAAAAAAAAAATATATTAAAGATTCACTGGTCGGGATGGCGGAATGAGCCGGAGATCTATTCATCTATTCTGAGATCTGAGACGTCACGAGCTAGCCCTACAACTGAAATAGAAATTGAAAGAGTAAATATTCGCCCGCGAAAACTTTCTTTTTTTATTGCAAAAGCAATAGGATAAAAGACAGAATAAGGATTAGTTACAATAATAATACAATATTAGTAAAACTAATATGAAAATGTTGAATTATCTATTCAAACAAGATATATAAATGACTAACGATTCTTCGTATTCCTCAAAAAATACATAGTATATCTTAACTTCATTTTTTGAATATTATATTAATTAACTGAAATGAACTTCATTATTAAAAATCCAAATTTTGAAATCCTTTATTCGTGATTCGCGAGGAGCTGGATGAGAAGAAACTCTCACGTCCGGTTCTGTAGTAGAGATGGAATTGAGAAACAACCATCAACTATAACCCCAAAAGAACCAGATTCCGTAAACAACATAGAGGAAGAATGAAGGGGATATCTTCTGGAGGTAATCATATTTGTTTCGGTAAATATGCTCTTCAAGCACTTGAACCTGCTTGGATCACATCTAGACAAATAGAAGCAGGTCGACGAGCAATGACACGAAATGCACGTCGTGGGGGAAAGATATGGGTACGCATATTTCCAGATAAACCAGTTACTGTACGACCCGCGGAAACACGTATGGGTTCGGGAAAAGGATCCCCTGAATATTGGGTAGCTGTTGTGAAACCCGGTCGAATACTTTATGAAATGGGTGGAGTAACAAAAAAGATTGCCAGAAGAGCTATTTCAATAGCAGCATCCAAAATGCCTATACGAACTCAATTCATTAGTTCGGAGATAGAAGAAAAATCTAAAACCACCCGAAAGGAATCTTAGGAATGAAACAAAAACACAGGTTTCTTTTTGTGTTTGTGGACAAAAAATATTTCTTTTTTTCTTCGCCCTTTGCATTGTAAAAAACAGAGTAAAAAAAATGATATGATTCAACCTCAGACCCATTTAAATGTAGCGGATAACAGCGGGGCTCGAGAATTGATGTGTATTCGAATCATAGGAGCTAGCAATCGTCGATATGCTCATATTGGTGACATTATTGTTGCTGTTATCAAAGAAGCAGTACCTAATATGCCTCTAGAAAGATCCGAAGTAGTCAGAGCGGTAATTGTGCGTACCTGTAAAGAACTCAAACGTGACAACGGAATGATAATACGATATGATGACAATGCCGCAGTTGTTATTGATAAAGAAGGAAATCCAAAAGGAACTAGAATTTTTGGTGCAATCGCCCGAGAGTTGAGACAATTCAATTTTACTAAAATAGTTTCATTAGCTCCCGAAGTATTATAAAAGGAAATCGTGATATGTTTCTAGTGGAGTATTTGAAAGAAAGGTATTAGAAAAGTAAATCGTGATATGTTTCTAGTGGAGTATTTGAAAGAAATAGATTCAAAATTGAGTAGAATGTGTCTCACGCATATATCTTTCTTGAAAAATAGAATTCATAGACAAATAAGTAAAAAAACACGTTGATAGTATCCAATTTTTTTGCCGCAATAATTATAGTTCATCATGGGTAGGGACACTATTGCTGAGATAATCACTTCTATACGAAATGCTGATATGGATCGAAAAAGAGTGGTTCGAATAGCATCCACCAATATTACCGAAAATATTGTAAGAATACTTTTACGAGAAGGTTTTATTGAAAACGTGAGAAAGCATCGAGAAAAAAACAAAAATTTTTTTGTTTTAACCCTGCGACATAGAAGGAATAGGAAAAGACCCTATAGAAATATTTTCAATTTAAAACGGATCAGTCGACCCGGTTTACGAATCTATTCTAACTATCAACGAATCCCTAAAATTTTAGGTGGGATGGGAGTTGTAATTCTTTCTACTTCGCGAGGTATAATGACAGACCGAGAGGCTCGACTAGAAGGAATCGGGGGAGAAATTTTGTGTTATATATGGTAATATTTTGAATAGAATATAAAAATTGGATCCAAAACTTCTTATTTGTAAAATTTGGGAAAGGAAAAAATGGGGGAGTTATTGAATATCGTTCTACCTCCATTAGTTGATACTTCAAGATCACTTACAGTACCTGGGATGAAAGAACAAAAATGAATTCCTAAGGGTTTCATTAATGAATCGCTTCCAAATAGTATGTTCCGGGTTTATTTATAGAATGAAGATCTGATTCTAAGTTCTGTTTCGGAAAAGATCCGACGTAGGTTTATATGGATACCGCCAAAAAGTCAAATTTGAAGTAAGTCCTTATGATTCAACCAGAGGGCGTATAATTTATCAACTTCGCAACGCAACAAAGATTCGAAGGATTCGTTTTTCAACTTTAACAAACATGTCTTTCACGGAAATACAATTCGAGATGCAAAATATCAAGAAACTTTTTTGAAAAAAGTAGATTTCAAATGAAGGTAAGGAATGGGAAATATGAAAATAAGAGCTTCTGTTCGTAAAATTTGTGAAAAATGTCGACTAATCCGTAGAAGAGGACGAATTATAGTAATTTGTTCCAACCCGAGACATAAACAACGACAAGGATAATCAGACTTGCCAACTGAACCAATGTAAAAATAAAGAATCGTGAAATGGATATATCCATATATCGCTAACTCATATTTACGAAATGTAAAATATGGCAAAAGCTATACCGAGAAGAAGTTCGCGTAGGAATGGACGTATTGGTTCACGTAAGAGTGCACGTAGAATACCAAAGGGAGTTATTCATGTTCAAGCTAGTTTCAATAATACCATTGTCACTGTTACAGATGTACGGGGTCGGGTAGTTTCTTGGTCCTCCGCCGGTACTTCTGGATTCAAGGGAACGAGAAGAGGGACACCTTTTGCTGCTGAAACCGCGGCATCAAATGCTATCCGTACAGTAGTTGATCGGGGTATGCTACGAGCAGAAGTCATGATAAAGGGTCCCGGTCTCGGAAGAGACGCAGCATTACGAGCTATTCTTCAAAGTGGTATACTATTAACTTTCGTACGGGATGTAACCCCTATGCCACACAATGGCTGTAGACCTCCGAAAAAAAGACGTGTGTAGAAATGAACATTGAAAAAATCTCAAGAGAAAGAAAATCAAGAATTCGCTAATCTAATCAAATAATATTGCTATGATTCGAGAGAAAGTCACAGTATCTACTCGGACACTACAGTGGAAATGTGTTGAATCAAGAACAGACAGTAAACGCCTTTATTATGGCCGCTTTATTCTGTCTCCACTTATGAAAGGTCAAGCCGACACAATAGGCATTGCGATGCGAAGAGCTTTGCTTGGGGAAATAGAAGGAACATGTATCACACGTGTAAAATCTGAGAAAGCCCCGCATGAATATTCTACCATAGCGGGTATTCAAGAATCGGTACATGAGATTTTAATGAATTTGAAAGAAATTGTATTGAGAAGTAATCTATATGGAACTTGTGACGCGTCTATTTGTGTCAAGGGTCCTGGATGTGTAACTGCTGAAGATATCATCTTACCCCCTTCTGTGGAAATCATTGATAACACACAACATATAGCTTGGTTGACGGAACCAATTGATTTTTGTATTGGATTACAAATCGAGAGAAATCGCGGATATATTCTAAAAACGCACCATAACTTTGAAGATGGAAGTTATCCTATAGATGCTGTATTCATGCCGGTTCGAAATGCGAATCATAGTATTCATTCTTATGGGAATGGGAATGAAAAACAAGAGATACTTTTTCTAGAAATATGGACAAACGGAAGTTTAACCCCGAAAGAAGCACTTCATGAAGCCTCCCGCAATTTGATTGATTTATTTATTCCCTTTTTACATATGGAGGAAGAAAACTTACATTTAGAGGATGGTGAACACACGATTCCTTTATCCCCCTTTACCTTTCATGATAAAGTGGCTAAACTCAGAAAAAACAAAAAAAAACTAGCATTGAAATCAATTTTTATTGACCAATTAGAATTCCCTCCCAAGATCTATAATTGCCTCAAAAAGTCCAATATCTCTACATTATTGGACCTTTTGAATAAAAGTCAAGAAGATCTTATGAAAATAGAGCATTTTCACATAGAAGATGTAAAACGGATATTGGGCATTCTAGAAAAACATTTCGCAATTGATTTATCAAAAAATCAATTTTAAGTCTTCTTTTTCATTTTTTTAAT